TAGGACCATCATACTTGCCGACCATCGATGAACTGATCGGATTAACCAACCAAAGTTAGCTTCAGTCATTATATATTGAACAGAAGCAAAAGCCTCAGTAACAGTTGGACGGTAATAAAAAGTCATAGCAAATCCCGTAGCTACTTGTACTAAAAAACAAGTAAGGGTAATTCCCCCTAGACAATAAAATATGTTGACATGCGGAGGAACATATTTACTAGTTATATCATCTGCAATCGCCTGAATCTCAAGACGTTCTTCGAACCAATCATAAACTTTATTGAGATAGGTAAACCAAGGTTCCTCCCCCTCCAAGAACTGTATGTGAGAATTTCATCTCGTACAGCTCAAACAAAAAAAAGACCCAAATACTGATTGAAACGGATATGGAATATAAAGTTTTAAACTTCTCTCTCATTCAATATTATTTAAAGATATGAAAGAGTCAAAATGCGAAAGCTCTTCTTTGTGGTTAAATGCCAAAAAATCAAGTCAGCTCATACGTCTTTATGTTGTGTTGATCGTTAGAGGCCTCTTGAATCTTCTAGATTACCTATCTTTATTGTCTTTTTTATTTAGTATTTGTATGGAATGGGAATGCGGATTTCTTCTTGTTTTCTTTATTATTGATAGGAATTCTCTTGTTAAGACCCTACTTAACTAATCAATTGAAACCTCAGATTCATACGAGAACCACGATAATTCAATGAAACCTTCAAAGTCCAAAGTTCACTGAGTGAGAACCATTGGATCATCACTTATTCAATAAAAAAAATAGCTATAATGATTAAAAACATAAAATACAAAGAAGGATTTGTCCTTTGATCCAAATAAGAGTTTAAAAGCAGAAAAAGATTTTGATTTATTAAAGTTTATAAGATAGAACGGAAAGAAGTCCGGCTACGAGGTCTGAGTATTAAGTATGAATCATAGTTCAAATACTTTGTAATCTATTTGATCTATTTCGTGCTCCAGATACTCCAATGAATATCCGACGAAGTAAAACCATCTTGATAAAGATGACAGGCCCCATTCTCTGTACTATCCATAGGGTCAATTCTAACAAGTCACACACTCATATTCCGGAAATATACAATGCAGAAAAAAATTTCGCAGTCGAACTACCAAAGGAGAATAGGCTAAAATTTTTAGACCTATATACTTTAAACTTTACTTTTTTGTATCGAACGAAAAGCTAGGACTTCAAGATTCTTCTCAGTCTAATTTACTGAAATTCCATCCAGTAGAACAGAAGAATTATAAATCTCCAAAATAATAGATAGGAATACCGCAAATAGCGCCATTGCAACACCCATCAAAGGGGTCGTTCCCCATCCAGGAGCTACTTTACCATATTCGGAATTCAACGGTTTCAATAACTTCCCTACAGTAGTGCTTCTTGGACCAGATCTAGAACTATCCTCAACAGTTTGTGTAGCCATAAATCTTATTTTGTATTCATTACGATCTGTTGACTTTGTATACCATTCCGTTGTAAATAAAAGATCTTAGCATAGATCCATTGTGGTCTTTCATTTCAATTCTATAATAATGGAAACAGCAACCCTAGTCGCCATCTTTATATCTGGGTTACTTGTAAGTTTTACTGGGTATGCTCTATATACTGCCTTTGGGCAACCCTCTCAACAACTAAGAGATCCATTCGAGGAACACGGGGACTAGTTGACGTAATCAGCCTCCAAAATATTTTGGAGGCTGATTACGTCAATGAAGATAATGCAAAATTATTTCATTTTTTAGTTGAAATTTTAGGCGGTTCCCGGAAAAAAATAGCGAAAAAAATTATCCCTAAAGTCGATACTAAGAGAAATGTATAAACCAATGCTTCCATAAATTTGATCGTGGTTTACAATTATAGCTTTCATACCTGTTTTGTTTATGTTTACTTAGGAGTATCCCTCCGGATAAAGAACAAAAAAAGAGTCAAAGAAACGGCAGCGATTTAAATCAAGATTCCTACAGTACCTTACCTATTAAATAAAGAAACCAGAAGAAAAAAAGCAATGTTGCATCAGACTGCTTGTCTTTTTGTAGTTGGATCTCCAAGTTTTTGGAATGCCCCAAATTCCACTTGAGCATCCAAATCTGGATCAATACCAGCAAAAACATCTCTGAAGAGGGTTCTAGAACCATGCCAAATGTGTCCAAAGAAGAAAAGTAGAGCAAACGAAGCATGCCCAAAAGTAAACCAACCTCTTGGACTGCTACGAAAAACACCATCGGATTTCAAAGTAGCACGATCTAATTCAAAAATCTCACCCAATTGAGCCCGCCTAGCATATTTTTTCACAGTTGCAGGATCACTATAACTCACTCCATTGAGTTCACCACCATAAAACTCAACAGTTACACCTACTTGTTCGACACTATATTTAGATTCTGCCCTTCTAAACGGGACGTCGGCTCTAACAATTCCGTCTCCGTCTACCAAAACAACCGGAAATGTTTCAAAAAAAGTAGGCATACGGCGTACAAAAAGTTCACGCCCTTCTTTATTTCTAAAGACGGGGTGTCCTAACCATCCAACAGCTATTCCATCCCCATTGTCCATTGAACCCGCTCGGAATAACCCTCCTTTTGCTGGATTATTACCAATATAATCATAAAAAGCTAATTTTTCAGGAATTTTAGACCAAGCTTCTGATACACTTTGATTTTCAGCTAGTCCAGCACTAACTCTTCGATATATTTCTTGTTGAAAGTATCCCTGATCCCATTGATAACGAGTAGGACCAAATAATTCGATGGGAGTAGTTGCAGAACCATACCACATAGTTCCAGCAACAATAAAAGCTGCAAAAAAGACAGCAGCAATACTACTGGAAAGAACGGTTTCAATATTTCCCATACGTAATCCTTTGTATAGACGTTGAGGCGGACGAACACTAAGATGAAATAAGCCCGCTAATATACCCAACGTCCCTGCTGCAATATGATGAGAAGCTATTCCTCCCGGAACAAAAGGGTCAAAACCCTCCACGCCCCACGCCGGATTTACGGGTTGGACCTTTCCAGTTAGTCCATAAGGGTCGGATACCCAGATTCCAGGACCATATAATCCTGTTACATGAAATGCGCCAAAACCAAAGCAAGCCACTCCTGAAAGAAATAAATGAATTCCAAAAATCTTGGGCAAATCCAAAGAAGGTTTTCCTGTACGTTCATCACAAAAAATTTCTAGATCCCAATATACCCAATGCCAAATAGCTGCCAAGAAGCACAAGCCAGAAAACACGATATGTGCTCCGGCTACCCCTTCGTAACTCCAAAGACCCGGATTCGTTATAGTCCCTCCTGTAATATTCCAACCGCCCCATGAATTGGTTATTCCTAAACGAGTCATGAAAGGTATAACGAACATACCTTGTCTCCACATTGGATCAAGAACAGGGTCGGAGGGATCAAAAACTGCTAATTCATATAGAGCCATTGAACCGGCCCAACCAGCAACCAGAGCAGTATGCATTATATGAACCGAAAGCAAACGGCCGGGATCATTCAATACAACAGTATGAACACGATACCAAGGCAAACCCATGGAAATACCCCTTTATCAACGAAAAATAGACACTATGTAACTTTATTGCATTGGAAAAAACTATGTTACGGACCCCCCCTTTTTTAGGTAATTATTTCGGAGAAAGGATTAATATTTGTTCTATTCTGATTTGTTCTATTCTGTTAGTAATAATGGAACCAATCGATTCATAGGAAAAAAGGGAAGCGGATCTATTCTATATCCGATAAGTACCAATACGCAATGGGGGTTAATCCTATTTTATATGAACCAAGATAGCTATTGTTGTTCATCATCCAGAAGCCCGTTCGTCAAAAATTTCCTTTATTTTGATTCATTCTCTCTTTCTTTACTTTTATTTTATATTTTATTTTAGCTTATTCAACTTATGTATTAAATATTATTAATTTCAATATGATTAATAAAGTAGGAAAAAAGGATAATATTATTAAAAAATGAAACCACAGTCTTACGTTTCCACATCAAAGTGAAATAGAGAACTTCATTCTCTTTTTTTTCATTTCATGCCTATTGGCGTTCCAAAAGTACCTTTTCGAAGTCCTGGAGAAGGAGATACATCTTGGGTTGACATATAGTGCGACTTGTCAGATATATTGGGCTATATGGGATTTCCCCATTTTCTCCCTCGATCGAGATATCCTCTGTTTCGCCCAAAAAGATTGATTGAATTATCAAAAATTTGTAACGCGAAGCGCAAAAAATAAAGTGTAATTAAATGCAGGGAGTATTTAGATTGATATTAGATTATCAAATTTTTTTTATGGTTTACGTGGTCGGACTAATAAAATTAAGTATCCAGGCTCCGTTTAGCAAAAACCCAATTGATCATTAATATATAATATTTTTATAATTACTACTATATGATATGCATATATGATATGCAAAATTATGATAAAAAATTCTATTAAAAAATAAAAAAATTGAAACAGGGTGATCTAAAACTGTTGATCAAATCAAATAATAAAATTAAAAATTTGTTGACTATTTGATAGAAGACACGTGGAAGAAATGAATTGAAAAAAAAAGAAGGAGTAGTAAAAAAAAGACGCGGTATTTGGTTCATTTGTCCTATATGTGCAAATAAAAATCGGGCAAATTTTTCCTTTTACTCGGGGTAGAGCATAAACCTAAAAAATGGAATAAAAAAAGGAAGAAGCCCGTTCAGGAACAAGAAAAAAAACATCGCCATTTCAACTGAAGCTCGATGAAAAAAAATATCAATGAATCCAGTTAGTCTGACAGGCCTAATCAATCATTTTATTATAGGATTATAATATCTAATAAAAGGGGCCAAAACTTCTTTTTTTTTACTTTATAAAAAGGGAGCAAGGGAGAAAGCCCTTTCCTTATAAGTTAGAAAAAAAAGCCTTCTATGAAAAAAAGGGGGGGTTGGAATCGACACATTGATTTTTTCAAAATTTTTGTTGAACCGTATGCATCAAAAGGTGCCTGTACGGCTCCTAAGGAATATAATTTTATCCTAATCAACCGACTTTATCGAGAAAGATTGTTTTTTTTAGGCCAAGAGGTTGATACCGAAATCTCGAATCAACTTATTAGTCTTATGATATATCTCAGTATAGAAAAAGATACCAAAGATCTTTATTTGTTTATAAACTCTCCTGGTGGATGGGTAATATCTGGAATGGCTATTTATGATACTATGCAATTTGTACGACCCGATGTACAGACAATATGCATGGGATTGGCCGCTTCAATAGCATCCTTTATCCTAGTCGGAGGAGCAATTACCAAACGTATAGCATTCCCTCACGCTTGGCGCCAATGAGTTTTTTTATTTTCGAGAAAAAAATACTATGCCTTCGCCATCGGAAATATGAATTAGTTAAGTAATAATAGCATGGCACTTCGAATTTGATATGAAATTTTTTAGATTAAAAAATTAGATTATATATTGAAAGAGTAGTATGAGATAAGAAAGTGGTATTTCAAATGATATCTTACCTATTCGGGCACATCTCAGCGTCACAAACTTTGTTTTCACACCGGAAGCTTATTTAAAAAATTTATATAAAAAAAAAAAAAAAGACACTTTGGGATTGCTGAATCATAGACGGATCAAAAAAATGATATATAAAGCAACGGAACCATCATAGTATTTTTTTAACTCCTACAAAAAAGAAGGATGGTAATTGGATCATTTATGGATCCGCGTATAATACAACCTATATTTTGTTTTCTTTCGCTGAAAGGAAAGGTCAAAAACGTAAATTCCATTGTAGAGCCGTATGCAATGCAAAAAAAAGCCTGTACGGTTATTCAATTTTCTCTTTTTTTTTTGTTATCTCGCCTCATTCTGCGAAATAGAAGAACCTTTTCTATTTTTCTATTATATATATCATCAGGGTAATGATCCATCAACCCGCTAGTTCGTTTTATGAGGCACAAACGGGAGAATTTATCTTGGAAGCGGAAGAACTACTAAAACTTCGCGAAACCATCACAAGGGTTTATGTACAAAGAACGGGCAAACCTATATGGGTTGTATCCGAAGACATGGAAAGGGATGTTTTTATGTCAGCAACAGAAGCCCAAGCTCATGGAATTGTTGATCTTGTAGCGGTTCAATAAAAAATAGGAGCTATTTCATGCAAATCTACAATTGCTCATTTTATATCTTTTTAGATTAAGAGTTTAGTTTCATATTCTCTTCAATATATTTTTTTAATATTGAAGAGAATCTTGAAGAGAAGTAATTCATAATTAGCCGGTTAGAACCAATCTAAACCAGCCCATTATTTATATGATTCCATATGCCAACCATTAAACAACTTATTAGAAATACAAGACAGCCAATCCGAAATGTCACGAAATCCCCAGCGCTTCGGGGATGCCCTCAGCGACGAGGAACATGTACTCGGGTGTATGTGCGACTCGTTTAGATCATAGACTAAGACACAAAAAGGAAATTTTTTTTGAAATATCAAGGATCAGTACCTGTGAATAAAATAAAATAGAATAGAATGGAGGAACTCCATTCATTATTTTAAAAAGAAAGATCTCATTCTTATCTTCTATTGTGTCTGAAACTTATGGTTTACATTGGTGCAAATCCAATCAACTCCATTTTTTAGAAAACCCCCAATGATAACAAACGGTTATCCATTAAGCGGGGGAAATTCCATTTTTTATTAAAAAGATTCCACTCTTGAAAGAAAATAACGGACTAACAGGGTAAACGACCAAATCAATTTTAAAAATGAAATACCGTTACTGTATAAAGTGGATCTCATTGTGAAAGACCTATTACTGGAATATTAATGGGGTAGAGCCAAAGAATGTGAATTGTACAAGTTACCAATAGTATTGATTAATTAAAAGAAGGAGCTCCGGTGTATAGAGAAGACCTCACCGTTTTAGAAGTAACCATAGAAACGATGGAACCCACTATTTATCCATTTCTATTTACTACTTTTTGTAGTTATTCTATTTTTTTATATCAAGTATCAAGGCAATTTATCCTTTCAAAGCAAAGGAAAATACCTAACAAAAAATAGTGGTGGGGAAGGTTAGAGTAGCAAAAGCCATTGGAATTTTTTTTTATACATTGGAATAATTCGTTTGGTTATTAATGACTAGTAAAGGGGAAAAGAATAACTAAAAAAAGAATTGGTTATTCATCAAAGTTTGATTTATTCAATGACTAGAATTAAACGCGGATATATAGCTCGGAGGCGTAGAACAAAACTTCGTTTATTTGCATCAAGCTTTCGAGGGGCTCATTCACGACTTACACGAACTATGACTCAACAGAGAATAAGAGCTTTAGTTTCGGCTCATCGGGATAGGGGTAAAAGAAAAAGAGATTTTCGTCGTTTATGGATCACTCGAATAAATGCCGTAATTCACGAAATGGAGGTATTCTATAGTTATAACCAATTCATACACAATCTGTACAAGAAGCAATTACTTCTTAATCGGAAAATACTTGCACAACTAGCTCTATTAAATAGGAGTTGTCTTTATACGATTTCAAATGAGATCAAAAAATAAGGGGATTGTAAGAAATCCACTAAAATATTTGAAATCGAGTTCTAAGGAGAATGAGCTTGGGGAAGGTAGAGTAGAAATTAGTATTATAAAAAAAGTCGTCAAAACAAAACGAGGGTATATAGTTGCTAAAAAAGGAGTTATTCTTTTTCTTTTCGACGGTTCTTTTCTTTTTTTTTTTATGACAGACACAGACGTAACAATCAAATTTTGATTCTTGATTAGATTTGTCGAACAAAATATTAACCTCTTTTTTAATTCCTTCAGATTGGAATTGTTATTCAATTGAAGAATAAGTCTATTTTTTTCTGGTTCTAAGGCTAGTAGTTCTAGGAGTCGACTCACTTCTTTCAAATTGTTTCTGATTATTAAGAAAAGGTAACAAAGATAAAATACGAGCTTGTTTTATAGCAATAGTAATTAATCGTTGTTGTTTTAAAGTCACTCTATTCACCCGTCTAGATAATATTTTTCCTTGTTCACTAATAAATCGACTAATTAAACTCATGTTTCTATAATCAATTCGATCCCCCGATTGGATCGGGGGCAAACGCCTACGAAAAGATCGCTTGGATTTAGTAAAAGGTCGCTTAGATTTATTCATAATTTTTTTATTCCTTATCTCTAAAATCCTATTTTGATCGGATCAAAATAACAAAAATTTCTATTTCTATTTCTATTTCTATATAGGATAGAGTTTCTATATAGAATTAAGAATATAGGATTAGATTTCTTTCTATTGATTTATTTGTATATATTTATATATGTAATAATATATAGATACTACCATTATTCCTGTTCTTAAAAAAAAGTTCACATACAAGCACTCAATTTGATCTATTTCTTGATTTCCCCGTGAATTGTATGTTTATAACAATAGGAACAGAATTTTCTCAATTCCAGTCGACTAGGGGTGTTATGCCGATTCTTTTGAGTAATATATCTGGAAATTCCCGCCGATTCTTTCTTAATATCATTTCGAACACAACTGGTACATTCCAAAATAATTGTTACTCGAACATCTTTACCCTTGGCCATGAAACCTCCTTTGTATTTATGATTCAACCTAATCTTCTATTTTCATTTTAGGATCCAGAAAGAACAAGAACCAAAAAAATAGAAGCTGTTAACTAAAAAAAATTTCTGAAATATTTCGTTGCAATGAATATTAACTAGTAATTAAATAAAAATAAAATAATAAGCAATATAATGATTTTTTGAAAACTATATTTAAAATCTTTGTACAGTATTTTTTTAAGTATCTCATAGGATACTCTTTCCCTAGCAACACTTTTTTTTCATTCTATTACTAATTTAATTGGATCCTGAACCCTCGTTTTTATGACCTTCCCCCCCCCTTTTTTTTTTTTCTAATTTTTTTTTAGAATTAATTAGAAAAAAAGGGGGGGTTAGTCCCCGATCGTTGATCGTATCTCTAAATTTTTTAACCCTTTCTGATGTTAATAACTAGAATTAAAAAAAGGGAAATGTTAATGCATCTGGAAATAAACGATTAATCTCTATTAATAAACCTGCTAACGAACCGAACCATAGAGTACTTAGTACCGGTGCTACGGAAAGATATGTTTTTAGATCTCGCATTTGAAATCCTCCTTCTTTCTTCTTTATTGTATTACATTATATATAGTAATATATATAACTACAGATGTACATGTAGTTAAGAAGTTCTTGTATTTGTATACGTAACCCCTCCCATTTTCAAAATTAGAATTGAAATTTTGTTTACTCGAACGATCTTATAGATTCCATTTTCAAATGGAAACGCCTATTTATGTAAAATGGAAATTGAGAGAATTATCGTAAAAAAGTCATTTTTTTTTTTTTTTATTATATATATATGTTTGTTATCTGATATCAGACAAAAAAAAGAGGGATGTGGAAAACAAGACAGGAATTCTCTACAATGACACTGTAAACCAATTGAAAGGGATGTAGCGCAGCTTGGTAGCGCGTTTGTTTTGGGTACAAAATGTCACGGGTTCAAATCCTGTCATCCCTACCTATTACTGCTCTTCTGAGCAGTAACGAGGGATCTATTTTAGATCTATCTTTTTTTAATAAAATTGGACATACATATAATTCTGAAATTTATCATATACTATGATATAGTATATACGTACAAAATAGATTCGGGTTAAAGAATGGCCTCTTTCTAGCCTTTTCGTTTTTTAGAAAAAACAAGAAAAGCGCTCTTAGTTCAGTTCGGTAGAACGTGGGTCTCCAAAACCCAATGTCGTAGGTTCAAATCCTACAGAGCGTGATGTCACTCTTGTTTATTAGATTGTGTCAAAATTCTACTGTTCGCAAATAATTCAGCAGCAATCTTAATTAGACCTCCCGCATATGAAAGCAAGAAGGAGGTCAGTCAAAAAAAGAGATATTAATTAATCAAAAGTCCAACTGATCACC